TTGGCTTTTGCGCGTAAACCCCCCCTCCCCCTAAACTCCTAGTATCACTATTATTCCTGAAAACCCCCCAGAAACAGGAAAGCCCCTAGAAATCTTTTTCACCCTAAAATGCATGTCCACAAATTATTATAATATTTCACATGCTAGCGTAGCTCAATTAAAGCGTAACACTGAAGATGTTAAGATGGGCCCTAGAAAGCCCCGCGAGCACAAAGGCTTGGTCCTGACTTTACTGTCAGCTTTAGCTAAATTTACACATGCAAGTATCCGCCCCCCTGTGAGAATGCCCATAGTGCCCTTTTCGGGAACAAGGAGCTGGTATCAGGCACACGAACGCGTAGCCCACAACACCTTGCTTAGCCACACCCCCAAGGGAATCCAGCAGTGATAAATATTAAGCTATAAGTGAAAACTTGACTTAGTTAAAGCTAAGAGAGCCGGTAAAACTCGTGCCAGCCACCGCGGTTATACGAGGGGCTCAAGTTGACAGACAACGGCGTAAAGAGTGGTTAAGGAAAATATTTAACTAAAGCGGAACATCCTCATAACTGTCATACGCTTCCGAGGAAATGAACCCCAACTACGAAAGTGGCTTTACTTAACCTGAGTCCACGAAAGCTAAGAAACAAACTGGGATTAGATACCCCACTATGCTTAGCCTTAAACCTTGATTACCTATCACATCAAACATCCGCCTGGGGATTACGAACATTAGTTTAAAACCCAAAGGACTTGGCGGTGCTTAACATCCACCTAGAGGAGCCTGTTCTAGAACCGATAACCCCCGTTCAACCTCACCCTCTCTAGTTTATCCCGCCTATATACCACCGTCGTCAGCTTACCCTGTGAAGGCCTAATAGTAAGCACAATTGGCACAGCCCAAAACGTCAGGTCGAGGTGTAGTGCATGAGAGGGGAAGAAATGGGCTACATTCGCTGCCTGTCAGCGAATAACGAATGATGCATTGAAACATGCAACTGAAGGAGGATTTAGTAGTAAGCAGAAAGTAGAGCGTTCCGCTGAAACCGGCTCTTAAGCGCGCACACACCGCCCGTCACCCTCCCCAAGCTCCTGGCCCTAAATTTACTTAAAACCTAACACATGCGGAGGAGAGGAAAGTCGTAACATGGTAAGCGTACCGGAAGGTGCGCTTGGTAAAACCAGAGCGTAGCTAAAGTAGAAAAGCATCTCCCTTACACTGAGAAGTTATCCGTGCAAGTCGGATCGCCCTGATGCCCACTAGCTAGCCCCACCAACCAAAATCAACAAATAAACATAAATAAACCCAAAAGCACTAGACCCCTAATAAACAAAGCATTTTTCCTCCCTAGTATGGGCGACAGAAAAGGACCTTAAAGGCGCAATAGAAAAAGTACCGCAAGGGAAAGCTGAAAGAGATATGAAACAGACCAGTAAAGCCAAGAAAAGCAGAGATTACCCCTCGTACCTTTTGCATCATGATTTAGCCAGCACCTTCAGGCAAAGAGAACTTTAGTCTGAGACCCCGAAACTGCGTGAGCTACTCCAAGACAGCCTATTTATAGGGCAAACCCGTCTCTGTGGCAAAAGAGTGGGAAGAGCTTCGAGTAGGGGTGACAGACCTATCGAACCCAGTTATAGCTGGTTGCCCGGGAATTGGATAGAAGTTCAGCCTCACGGCTTCTCCCTTCATATTTATTTTAACCACCAAACGATATAAGAGAAACCATGAGAGTTAGTCAAAGGGGGTACAGCCCCTTTGAACAAAGACACAACTTTTTTAGGTGGATAAGGATCACAATTTTTAAGGCGAAATGTTCTGGTGGGCCTAAAAGCAGCCATCCCAATAGAAAGCGTTAAAGCTCGAACATAATCTGATCTTTCCCCATATTCTGATATTTATATCTTAATCCCCTAACATTACCGGGCCTCCCCATGCACCCATGGGGGTGACCCTGCTAGAATGAGTAATAAGAGAGCCCCCCTCTCTCCCAGCACATGTGTAAGTCGGAACGGACCCACCACCGAATAATAACGGCCCCAAACAAAGAGGGCACTGGACAAACGCGCAAACAAACTAGAAAACCGTCCTAAAACAACCGTTAAACCCACACTGGTGTGCTCGCCGGGAAAGACTAAAAGAAAGAGAAGGAACTCGGCAAACAAAATCTCATAAGCCTCGCCTGTTTACCAAAAACATCGCCTCTTGCAAAACCAAAGAATAAGAGGTCCCGCCTGCCCAGTGACATGATTCAACGGCCGCGGTATTTTGACCGTGCAAAGGTAGCGTAATCACTTGTCTTTTAAATGAAGACCTGTATGAATGGCATAACGAGGGCTTAACTGTCTCCTTTTTCCAGTCAATGAAATTGATCTCTCCGTGCAGAAGCGGAGATTCAGACATAAGACGAGAAGACCCTATGGAGCTTTAGACACCAAGACAGATCATGTTAAACACCCCTTAACAAAGGCCTAAACCTAATGACCCCCTGTCCTAATGTCTTCGGTTGGGGCGACCATGGGGAAGCACAAAACCCCCATGTGGAATAGGAGAACAACCCCACATTATTTCCCCTCCTCCCACAAGCAAGAGCTACAGCTCTAGCTAACAGAATTTCTGACCTTATATGATCCGGCATATGCCGATCAACGGACCAAGTTACCCTAGGGATAACAGCGCAATCCCCTTTTAGAGCCCATATCGACAAGGGGGTTTACGACCTCGATGTTGGATCAGGACATCCTAATGGTGTAGCCGCTATTAAGGGTTCGTTTGTTCAACGATTAAAGTCCTACGTGATCTGAGTTCAGACCGGAGTAATCCAGGTCAGTTTCTATCTATGAAGTGAGCTTTTCTAGTACGAAAGGACCGAAAAGAAGGGGCCCATGCCTTAGGCACGCCTCCCCCTTACCTAATGAGAACATCTAAACTAGGCAAAAGGGCACAACCCCCATGCCTAAGAGAATGGCATGTTAGAGTGGCAGAGCCCGGTAATTGCAAAAGGCCTAAGCCCTTTGGACAGAGGTTCAAGTCCTCTCCCTAACTATGATCACAACACTAGTTACCCACTTACTCAACCCGCTAGCCTTCATCGTCCCCGTTCTCCTAGCCGTTGCCTTCCTCACCCTTATCGAACGGAAAGTCCTGGGCTATATGCAATTACGAAAAGGCCCTAACGTAGTCGGACCCTACGGACTCCTCCAACCCATTGCCGATGGCGTAAAACTTTTTATTAAAGAGCCCGTACGACCATCCACCGCCTCCCCCGTCCTGTTCCTCCTGGCCCCCATATTAGCGCTGACACTAGCCCTTACGCTCTGAGCACCAATACCCCTTCCTTACCCCGTAGCCGACCTTAACCTCGGCATTCTCTTTATCCTCGCACTATCAAGTCTCGCCGTATACTCAATTCTAGGTTCAGGTTGGGCATCGAACTCAAAATACGCCCTAGTAGGGGCCATCCGAGCCGTAGCTCAAACCATTTCCTATGAGGTCAGCTTAGCCCTAATCTTATTAAATATTATTATCTTCTCAGGGGGTTTTACCCTGCAAACCTTTAACACCGCCCAAGAAAGCATCTGACTTGTAATACCTGCATGGCCCCTTGCCGCTATGTGGTACATCTCAACCCTTGCTGAGACCAACCGAGCCCCCTTTGACCTAACAGAAGGTGAATCCGAACTAGTCTCCGGCTTTAATGTAGAGTATGCAGGAGGCCCCTTCGCTCTCTTTTTCCTGGCTGAGTACGCCAACATCCTTCTTATAAACACACTGTCAGCCACACTCTTCCTGGGGGCCTCACACATCCCCACCATCCCAGAACTCACAGCAGTTAATCTAATAACCAAAGCAGCTCTACTATCAATCGTCTTCCTCTGAGTCCGGGCATCTTACCCTCGTTTCCGATACGACCAGCTTATGCACCTTATCTGAAAAAACTTCCTGCCCCTCACCCTCGCCTTCGTTATCTGACACCTTGCCCTCCCCATCGCGTTTGCAGGCCTACCCCCTCAACTCTAACGCTAGGAGCTGTGCCTGAAACAAAGGGCCACTTTGATAGAGTGAATTATGGGGGTTAAAGTCCCCCCAACTCCTTAGAAAGAAGGGATTTGAACCCTACCTGAAGAGATCAAAACTCTTAGTGCTTCCACTACACCACTTCCTAGCAGGGTCAGCTAACTAAGCTCTTGGGCCCATACCCCAAACATGTAGGTTAAAGTCCTTCCTCTGCTAATGAGCCCTTACATTCTAACTATCCTATTATTTGGCCTGGGCCTAGGAACCACAATCACCTTTGCAAGCTCACACTGACTGCTTGCATGAATAGGACTAGAAATTAATACACTAGCCATTATCCCCCTAATAGCCCAACAGCACCACCCCCGAGCAGTCGAGGCAGCCACAAAATACTTTCTTACACAGGCCACAGCAGCCGCCATGCTCCTGTTTGCCAGCACAACCAACGCCTGGCTAACCGGCCAATGAGACATTCAACAAATAACCCACCCACTGCCAATCACAATAATTACTCTAGCCTTAGCCCTCAAGATTGGACTTGCCCCGCTACACTCATGGCTTCCCGAAGTTCTCCAAGGCTTAGACCTAACTACAGGACTCATCTTGGCCACATGACAAAAACTTGCACCCTTCGCCCTACTCCTTCAGTTCAACTCCATCAACCCTGGCTTATGAATTACTCTTGGCATCCTCTCCACCTTACTAGGCGGCTGAGGGGGTCTAAGTCACACACAACTGCGCAAAGTCCTCGCATATTCCTCTATCGCCCACCTAGGCTGAATAACCCTTGTTATCCAATTCTCCCCCTCCTTGACCCTACTCACCCTCCTTACCTACTTTATTATAACCTTTTCAACCTTCCTAGTGTTCAAGCTAAACAAAGCAACAAACGTAAACTCCCTGGCGATCTCCTGAGCTAAAACCCCCATCATCACCTCACTGACCCCCCTCGTCCTACTCTCCCTAGGAGGCCTCCCCCCCTTAACAGGCTTCATACCAAAGTGACTCATTCTCCAAGAACTAACAAAGCAGGACCTCCCCGTCCTGGCCACCTTCGCCGCATTAACCGCCCTATTAAGCCTATACTTCTACCTCCGCCTCTCGTACGCAATAACCCTAACGATGTTTCCAAATAACCTAACAGGGACTACCCCATGACGGTTCCCTGCCTCCCAACTCAGCCTTCCGCTGGCAATTTCTATCTCCGCCACCATCCTTCTCCTCCCCCTAACCCCCGCCGCCACGGCCTTGCTCACCCCCTAGAGACTTAGGTTAACACAAAACCAAGAGCCTTCAAAGCCCTAAACGAGAGTGAAAATCTCCCAGTCCCTGATAAGACTTGCGGGATACTAACCCACATCTCCTGCATGCAAAACAGACACTTTAATTAAGCTAAAGCCTTACTAGATAGGTAGGCCTCGATCCCACAAAATCTTAGTTAACAGCTAAGCGCCCAAACCAGCGAGCATCTATCTACTTTCCCCGCCTAGCCTCCAACAAGATAGGCGGGGAAAGCCCCGGCAGGGAATTAGCCTGCATCTTAAGATTTGCAATCTTATATGTAGTACACCTCAGAGCTTGGTAAGAAGAGGATTCAAACCTCTGTCTATGGGGCTACAATCCACCGCTTAAAACTCAGCCATCCTACCTGTGGCAATCACACGCTGATTTTTCTCAACCAATCACAAAGACATCGGCACCCTATATCTAGTATTTGGTGCTTGAGCCGGAATAGTCGGAACAGCTTTAAGCCTTCTTATTCGAGCAGAACTAAGCCAACCTGGCGCCCTTCTAGGGGATGACCAAATTTATAACGTAATCGTTACGGCCCACGCCTTCGTAATAATTTTCTTTATAGTAATGCCAATCATGATTGGAGGGTTCGGAAACTGACTTATCCCCTTAATAATTGGAGCCCCTGACATGGCATTCCCTCGGATAAATAATATGAGCTTCTGACTTCTCCCCCCTTCCTTCCTCCTACTCTTAGCCTCATCTGGCGTTGAGGCTGGGGCAGGGACTGGTTGAACAGTATACCCCCCGCTAGCTGGCAATCTTGCTCACGCCGGGGCTTCCGTAGATTTAACCATCTTCTCCCTCCACTTAGCAGGGGTTTCATCAATTCTAGGGGCTATTAATTTTATTACAACTATCATTAATATGAAACCTCCCGCAGTATCAATATATCAAATTCCATTATTTGTCTGGGCTGTCCTAATTACAGCCGTCCTTCTTCTTCTGTCCCTCCCAGTCCTAGCCGCTGGCATTACAATGCTTTTAACCGACCGAAATCTAAACACTGCTTTCTTCGACCCGGCAGGAGGTGGAGACCCCATTCTCTACCAGCATTTATTCTGATTCTTCGGCCACCCAGAAGTTTATATTCTTATTCTTCCAGGCTTTGGAATAATCTCACACATTGTTGCCTACTATTCTGGTAAAAAAGAACCTTTCGGATATATGGGGATGGTGTGGGCCATGATAGCCATCGGCCTCTTAGGCTTCATTGTTTGAGCCCACCACATATTTACCGTCGGAATAGACGTTGATACACGTGCATACTTTACGTCAGCCACTATAATTATTGCCATCCCAACCGGTGTAAAAGTCTTCAGCTGATTGGCCACCCTTCACGGAGGAAACATTAAGTGAGAAACACCAATACTATGAGCACTTGGTTTCATTTTCCTATTTACAGTGGGGGGACTAACAGGGATTGTCCTAGCAAATTCTTCCCTGGACATCGTTCTTCACGACACGTATTACGTAGTAGCCCACTTCCACTATGTTCTCTCAATAGGAGCTGTATTCGCAATTGTTGCGGGCTTTGTACACTGATTCCCTCTTTTTACGGGCTATACCCTACACGACACATGAACTAAAGTACACTTTGGTGTAATATTCGTAGGAGTAAACTTAACCTTCTTCCCCCAGCACTTCCTAGGGCTCGCTGGAATGCCCCGACGATACTCAGATTACCCCGATGCCTACACCCTATGAAATACAGTTTCCTCAATCGGATCTCTAGTCTCTCTCGTTGCAGTTATTATGTTCCTCTTTATTATTTGAGAAGCATTCGCTGCGAAACGTGAAGTCCTTTCAGTAGAGCTTACAGCAACTAACGTAGAGTGACTCCACGGCTGCCCACCCCCTTACCACACATTTGAAGAGCCAGCTTTCGTCCAAATCCGATCAAACTAACGAGAAAGGGAGGAGTTGAACCCCCATCAATTGGTTTCAAGCCAACCACATAACCGCTCTGTCACTTTCTTCATAAGACACTAGTAAAATGCCATTACATTGCCTTGTCAAGGCAAAATCGCGGGTTAAACCCCCGCGTGTCTTGAACTTTAATGGCACATCCCTCCCAACTTGGATTTCAAGACGCAGCCTCGCCCTTAATAGAAGAACTCCTACACTTCCACGACCACGCTTTAATAATTGTCTTCTTAATCAGCACACTGGTACTTTACATTATTGTGGCTATAGTAACTGCTAAATTTACAGATAAACTAATTTTAGACTCCCAAGAGATTGAAATTATTTGAACTATTCTCCCAGCTATTATCCTCATCCTCATCGCCCTCCCATCTCTTCGAATTCTTTACCTAATAGACGAAATTAACGACCCCCATTTAACCATCAAAGCCATAGGCCACCAATGATACTGAAGTTACGAGTATACAGATTATGAAGACCTTGGGTTCGACTCCTACATGATTCCCACACAAGACCTAACCCCCGGACAATTTCGCCTCCTAGAAGCAGACCATCGAATGGTAATTCCAGTAGACTCCCCCATTCGAGTCCTTATTTCCGCCGAAGACGTTCTTCACTCATGAGCCCTCCCCGCCCTAGGGGTTAAAGTCGACGCGGTCCCTGGACGACTAAATCAGACCACCTTTATTGTTAATCGCCCCGGAGTCTACTATGGTCAGTGCTCTGAAATCTGTGGAGCAAACCACAGCTTCATGCCCATTGTAGTAGAAGCCGTTCCTCTAGAACACTTTGAAAACTGAACCTCATCAATAATCGAAGACGCCTCGCTAAGAAGCTAAATTGGTACAAAGCGTTAGCCTTTTAAGCTAAAAATTGGTGACTACCTACCACCCTTAGCGGTATGCCTCAGCTTAACCCCGCGCCTTGATTCGCAATCTTAACTTTTTCCTGATTAGTCTTCCTTGTCGTTATACCCCCTAAAGTAATAGCCCACACTTTTCCGAACGAGCCCGCCTCTCAAAATACAGAGAAGCCCAAAACAGCCCCCTGAACCTGACCATGGTAGCAAGCTTCTTCGATCAATTTAGTTCTCCAGTTTATCTGGGCGTTCCCCTAATTGCCCTCGCCCTGACCCTTCCGTGAATCCTCTTTCCCACCCCCACGACTCGCTGATTAAATAACCGCTTATTAACCCTTCAAGGATGATTCATTAACCGATTTACCCTACAGCTTCTTCTACCTTTAGGGCCACAAGGGCACAAATGAGCGGCCCTCCTTACCTCCTTGATGATCTTCCTAATTTCCCTTAATATGTTGGGCCTCCTCCCCTACACATTTACCCCCACCACTCAACTTTCTCTCAATATAGGCCTAGCGGTTCCCCTTTGACTCGCCACCGTAATTATTGGGATACGAAACCAGCCCACCCACGCCCTCGCCCATCTCCTGCCAGAAGGGACCCCAACCCCTTTAATCCCTGTCCTAATTATCATCGAGACAGTCAGCTTATTTATCCGCCCCGTGGCCCTAGGCGTTCGACTCACAGCTAACCTCACAGCAGGGCATCTCCTAATTCAGCTCATCGCCACAGCCGCATTTGTCCTTCTCCCCCTAATACCAACCGTAGCCATCCTCACAACTATTCTTTTATTCGCACTCACCCTGCTAGAAGTAGCAGTCGCAATAATTCAAGCATACGTGTTCGTCCTCCTATTAAGCCTTTACCTACAAGAAAACGTCTAATGGCCCATCAAGCACACCCTTACCACATAGTCGACCCCAGCCCTTGACCCCTAACGGGTGCCATCGGTGCCCTATTAATAACATCGGGATTAGCAATCTGATTCCACTTCCACTCTTCTCTTTTGATAACACTCGGACTTATCCTAGTTACCCTTACCACAACCCAGTGATGACGAGACGTAGTGCGAGAAGGCACATTCCAAGGTCACCACACCCCTCCCGTACAAAAAGGCCTTCGGTACGGAATAATCTTGTTTATTACCTCAGAAGTCCTCTTCTTCCTAGGCTTCTTCTGAGCCTTTTATCATGCAAGCCTGGCCCCAACCCCGGAACTGGGCGGATGCTGACCTCCAACAGGAATTACTGCCTTAGACCCATTTGAAGTCCCCCTTCTTAACACCGCCGTCCTTTTAGCCTCCGGAGTCACGGTCACATGGGCCCACCACAGCATCATAGAAGGAAAACGAAAACAAGCAATCCAGTCCCTAGCCCTAACCATTCTCCTAGGCGGCTACTTTACATGCCTCCAAGCTATAGAATATTATGAGGCCCCCTTCACTATCGCAGACGGGGTCTACGGCTCTACCTTCTTTGTTGCAACTGGTTTCCACGGCCTCCACGTCATTATTGGCTCAACCTTCTTGGCCGTCTGCTTCCTGCGTCAAGTCCGTCATCATTTTACATCCGACCACCATTTTGGATTCGAAGCAGCCGCCTGATATTGACATTTCGTAGACGTCGTCTGACTTTTCCTTTACGTCTCAATTTACTGATGAGGATCATAATCTTTCTAGTATCAAACAGTATAAGTGACTTCCAATCACCCGGTCTTGGTTAAAGGCCAAGGAAAGATAATGAATCTAGTTACCACTATTATCGCAATCGCAACCATCCTCTCAATCATCCTTGCCATTGTCTCTTTCTGACTCCCCCAAATAAGCCCCGATCATGAAAAACTATCACCCTATGAATGCGGCTTTGACCCACTAGGCTCGGCCCGACTGCCCTTCTCACTTCGATTTTTCCTTGTGGCTATTCTTTTCCTCCTCTTCGACCTAGAGATTGTCCTCTTGCTACCCCTTCCATGAAGCGACCAGCTGGACACACCAATCCTAACATTTACCTGAGCCTCCCTAGTCTTAGCCCTACTCACACTAGGCCTAATTTATGAATGAATCCAAGGAGGACTAGAGTGAGCCGAATAGATGATTGGTTTAATTAAAACATTTGATTTCGGCTCAAAAGCTTGTGGTTAAAGTCCGCAATCACCTACATGACCCCAGTTCACTTTGCCTTCTCGTCTGCATTTGCGCTAGGATTAGCAGGCCTAGCATTTCACCGCTACCACCTCCTCTCTGCCCTGCTCTGCCTAGAAGGAATAATACTGTCCCTTTTCGTGGCCCTTTCCATCTGAGCCCTCCAACTAGACTCCACAAGCTTTTCGGCCTCCCCCCTGATCCTATTGGCCTTCTCAGCATGTGAGGCAAGCACAGGTCTCGCCCTCTTAGTCGCCACTGCCCGAACACACGGAACAGACCGCCTACAAAGCCTAAACCTACTACAATGCTAAAGATCCTCATCCCCACCCTTATATTAGTCCCAACTGCCTGGTTGACCCCCGCCAAATGACTATGGCCAACCTCTCTCGCCCACAGCTTTGTTATTGCCCTGGCCAGCTTAACTTGACTAAAAAACCTATCCGAAACAGGATGGTCTTGCCTAAACAGCTATATGGCAACTGATGCCCTTTCCACCCCCCTTTTAGCCCTCACCTGCTGGCTTCTCCCCCTTATAATTCTCGCAAGCCAGAATCACACATCTTCAGAACCAGTAAACCGCCAGCGAATATATATTACCCTTCTAACCTCCCTCCAATTCTTCCTCATTTTAGCTTTCAGCGCAACGGAGATTATTATGTTCTACATTATATTTGAAGCCACCCTCATCCCGACCCTAATTATTATCACACGCTGAGGAAATCAGACCGAGCGCCTCAATGCGGGAACCTATTTTCTATTCTACACCCTAGCAGGCTCTCTCCCTCTCCTTGTTGCACTTCTTCTCTTACAAAACAACACAGGCTCCCTCTCCCTACTTATCCTTCATTTCTCCAACCCCATCTCCCTCTCCACCTACGCAGACAAATTATGATGAGCGGGCTGCCTCCTAGCCTTCCTAGTAAAAATACCCCTTTACGGAGTCCACCTTTGACTCCCAAAGGCACACGTCGAAGCCCCCATCGCAGGCTCAATAGTACTTGCAGCCGTACTCCTGAAGCTCGGGGGTTATGGCATAATGCGAATAATAACAATACTAGAGCCCCTGACTAAAGAGCTTAGCTACCCCTTCATTATCTTTGCCCTCTGGGGTGTAATTATAACAGGATCAATCTGCTTGCGCCAAACAGACCTGAAGTCACTCATCGCCTACTCATCAGTAGGCCACATGGGACTCGTTGCAGCTGGCATTCTAATCCAAACGCCCTGAGGCTTTACAGGTGCTCTAATTCTAATAATCGCACACGGCCTTACATCCTCTGCCCTTTTCTGCCTAGCAAACACCAACTATGAACGAACACACAGCCGAACGATACTCCTCGCCCGGGGCCTCCAAATAGTCCTCCCCCTAATAGCAACCTGGTGATTCATTGCAAGCCTAGCCAACCTTGCTCTCCCTCCCCTCCCTAACCTTATAGGAGAGCTTATAATTATTACATCTCTATTCAACTGGTCATGGTGGACTCTCGCCCTAACCGGTGCGGGCACACTAATTACAGCCGGCTACTCCCTCTATATATTCTTAATGACCCAACGAGGGCCACTCCCAGGACACATCATCGCTCTCGAACCCTCCCACTCCCGAGAACACCTGCTTGTCCTCCTACACATTCTCCCCTTAATCCTCCTTGTCCTTAAGCCAGAGCTAATCTGAGGGTGGACCGCCTGTAGATGTAGTTTAACCCTAAAACGCTAGATTGTGATTCTAGAAACTGGAGGTTAAACCCCTCCCATCCACCGAGAGAGGCTCGCTAGCAACGAAAACTGCTAATTTTCGCTACCTTGGTTGAACCCCAAGGCTCACTCGAGCCGCTCCTAAAGGATAACAGCTAATCCGTTGGTCTTAGGAACCAAAGACTCTTGGTGCAAATCCAAGTAGCAGCTATGCACCCCACCTCCCTTATAATAACATCAAGCCTTATCATCATCTTTACGCTTCTAACCTATCCAATCCTAACCACCCTTAGCCCGCGCCCTCAACACCCCGACTGAGCATTGTCGCAAGTCAAAACAGCAGTTAAGCTCGCCTTCTTTGTCAGCCTCCTCCCCCTGTTCATCTACCTTAACCAAGGACTGGAGACTATTATCACGAACTGAAACTGAATGAATACCCTGACTTTTGATGTCAACATCAGCCTGAAATTTGATCACTACTCCATTATCTTTACCCCCATTGCCCTTTATGTTACGTGATCTATCCTAGAATTCGCATCCTGATACATACACTCAGACCCATACATAAACCGCTTCTTCAAGTACCTCCTCATTTTCTTAATTGCTATAATTATCCTCGTTACCGCGAACAATATGTTCCAGATCTTTATCGGGTGGGAAGGTGTCGGAATCATATCCTTCCTCCTAATCGGCTGATGATACGGCCGAGCAGACGCCAACACCGCAGCCCTACAAGCTGTGCTCTACAATCGAGTCGGAGATATCGGACTAATCTTTGCTATAGCATGAATAGCTACAAACCTAAACTCATGAGAAATACAACAAATATTTGCCACGGCCAAAGACTTCGACCTCACTTACCCCCTTTTAGGACTGATCGTGGCCGCAACTGGAAAATCAGCCCAATTTGGACTTCACCCCTGACTTCCATCTGCAATGGAAGGCCCTACACCGGTCTCTGCCCTACTGCACTCCAGCACCATGGTTGTTGCGGGAATCTTTCTGCTTGTCCGTATAAGCCCCCTAATAGAGTATAACCAAACCGCCCTTACTGTTTGTCTCTGCCTCGGCGCCCTAACAACCTTCTTCACAGCCACCTGCGCCTTAACACAAAACGACATCAAAAAAATCGTCGCTTTCTCAACATCCAGTCAACTAGGCCTGATAATGGTCACTATCGGCCTCAACCAACCCCAACTTGCCTTCCTCCACATCTGCACCCACGCATTCTTCAAAGCTATACTATTCCTTTGCTCTGGCTCTATTATTCACAGCCTAAATGACGAACAGGACATTCGCAAGATAGGAGGAATACACAACCTTACCCCCTTCACCTCCTCCTGCCTAACCGTTGGCAGCCTCGCTCTAACCGGCACCCCCTTCCTTGCAGGTTTCTTCTCAAAAGATGCCATCATCGAAGCACTAAACACCTCCTATCTTAACGCCTGAGCCCTAATTCTAACCCTCCTAGCAACCTCATTCACCGCTATCTACAGCATGCGTGTTGTATTCTTTGTAGTCATGGGCCACCCCCGGTTCAATGCCCTCTCCCCAATTAACGAAAATAATCCGGCAGTGATTAACCCCATTAAGCGACTAGCCTGAGGAAGTATCGTTGCCGGCCTTTTAATTACCTCCAACATCCTCCCCCTAAAAACCCCAATTATGACCATGCCCCCTATTCTTAAGCTAGCTGCCCTACTAGTCACAATTCTTGGCCTCCTTATTGCCCTAGAACTAGCATCCCTAACAAGCAAACAATACTCCCCCACACCCATCCTCCCTCCCCACCACTTTTCAAACATGCTAGGATTTTTTCCTGCAATTATTCACCGCCTCCCCCCTAAGCTTAATTTAATTTTGGGTCAATTAGTTGCCGGCCAACTCGTCGACCAAGCGTGACTAGAAAAAGTTGGTCCTAAAGCTATCACCTCCGCCAACCTCCCCCTTATTTCCACAACAGGTAATATCCAACAAGGAATAATCAAAACCTACCTCTCGATCTTTTTCCTCACACTAGTCCTAATACTACTCCTTACCCTCTCTTAAACAGCTCGTATAGCCCCCCGACTCATCCCACGAGCCAACTCCAACGCCACAAACAAGGCAAGTAAAAGGCCCAACGCAGTGAGAACTAGCACAAGGCCGCCCGACGAATACAACGCAGCTACCCCTATTATATCCTGCCGGGACATAGAAAGCTCCCCACACTCCTCTGACGACCGCCAGGAAGACTCATGTCAGTCCTGTCAGAGCACTCCACCAGCTGTTATTACAACAACCAAGGCCGCCATCACATATACCGCAACACGCGGGCTCCCTAAAGTCTCAGGATACGGCTCAGCAGCAAGAGCTGCCGTATACGCAAACACTACTAGTATTCCCCCCAAGTAAATTAAAAACAATAAAAGCCCTAAAAAGGCGCCCCCATGCCACGCAACCACAACACACCCCATTCCCGCCACCACTACCAATCCAAATGCGGCAAAGTAGGGAGAAGGGTTAGAAGCTACTACAATCAACCCAAAAATAAGTATAAACAGAACAAAACACATAATAATGGTCATAATTCCTACCAGGACTTTAACCAGGACTAATGGCTTGAAAAACCACCGTTGTTATTCAACTACAAGAACCCTAATGGCTAATCTCCGTAAAACCCATCCCCTCCTGAAAATCATCAACGACTCACTAATTGACCTCCCTGCCCCCTCCAACATTTCAGTATGATGAAACTTCGGCTCCCTCCTCGCACTCTGCCTTGCTACCCAAATTCTTACAGGCCTTTTCCTAGCCATACACTACACCTCCGACGTCGCCACCGCCTTCACCTCCGTAGCACATATTTGCCGAGACGTAAACTACGGCTGACTTATCCGCAATATCCACGCCAACGGCGCATCCTTTTTCTTCATCTGCATCTACCTCCATATCGGCCGAGGCCTGTACTACGGCTCATACCTTTACAAAGAAACCTGAAACACCGGAGTAGTTCTCCTCCTGTTACTTATAGGAACCGCCTTCGTGGGCTACGTCCTTCCCTGAGGACAAATATCATTCTGAGGCGCAACAGTCATCACCAACCTTCTTTCCGCTGTGCCCTACGTAGGAAACACCCTAGTCCAATGAATCTGAGGGGGCTTCTCTGTAGATAACGCTACGCTCACCCGATTTTTCGCATTTCACTTCCTCTTCCCATTTATTATTGCAGCCGTCTTCGTTCTTCACGTACTTTTCCTACATGAAACGGGCTCTAACAACCCCACAGGCCTAAACTCAGACGCGGATAAAATTCCATTCCATCCGTACTTCACCTACAAAGATCTTCTAGGGTTTGCAGTTCTCCTTAGTGCACTCGCCTCCCTAGCCCTTTTCTACCCCAACCTGCTTGGCGATCCGGACAACTTCACCCCTGCCAACCCCCTAGTGACCCCGCCCCATATTAAGCCAGAGTGATATTTCCTGTTTGCCTACGCCATTCTCCGATCAATCCCAAATAAGTTAGGCGGAGTCTTAGCCCTCCTGTTTTCTATTCTTGTCCTAATAGTCGTTCCCGTGCTCCATACATCTAAGCAACGAAGCTTAACCTTCCGCCCAATCACGCAGTTTTTATTCTGGGCTCTCGTCGCAGACGTGGCTATCCTCACCTGAATTGGAGGAATACCAGTTGAACACCCTTTCATTATTATCGGACAAATTGCTTCTGCCCTATACTTCCTACTGTTCCTAGTCTTAACACCTTTAGCGGGATGAGTAGAGAACAAAATACTCGGATGAGCCTGCACTAGTAGCTCAGCATCTAGAGCGCCGGTCTTGTAAACCGGACGTCGAAGGTTAAAATCCTTCCTACTGCTCAGAAAAAGGAGACTCTAACTCCTGCCCCTAACTCCCAAAGCTAGGATTCTAACATTAAACTATTCTCTGCTTACCCGACCACATATTATAATGTTACGTGCATAAATTGTACATAAACACCCGTGTATTACTGCCGTACTTTTATTAGTAATATTGGACTACAGACATAATAACATATATGTATTATCCCCATATACTGAAATTGACCATTAAAAATAGTGCACAATAAGAACATAGTACATTTACCCAAATTTATTAATCACCTTAAAAATGACTGAAACAAGAATATTAATGTGTAGAAGCTTCGCAGACAAAACAAGCGAAGGTTGTCATACCAAGCAATCAACATTCCGTTTACTTGAACTAAATTAATGTAGTAAGAACCTACCAACCGGTGATTCCTCAATGTCAACAGTTATTGAAGGTGAGGGACAAAAATTGTAGGGTTTCACCCAGTGAACTATTCCTGGCATTTGGTTCCTACTTCAGGGTCATGACTTGAAATCGCCCCCACACTTTCATTGACGCTTGCATAAGTTAATGGTGGAAACCATACTCTTCGTTACCCAACATGCCGGGCGTTCTCTCCAGCGGGTAAGGGGTTCCTTTTTTTTGTTTCCCTTTCACTTGACATTTCACAGTGCAAATTCAACCAATCATAAAGGTGGAACATACTCCTTGCACCCGTAAAATAGTTTCATGGTGGAAAGATATTAAAAAAGAGTTACATCTTAAGATATCAAGGACATAAAGGATTGTTCACACCCCACAAGTTCTCTCAACACACCTATGATTCCTTCCCCC